TATTACAAGAATTTCAAATCCTTATGGGCACCCCAATATTCTTGCAGAATTTATAGCCGGACAATTAAAGAATAGAGTTTCATTTCGCAAAGCAATGAAAAAAGCTATTGAATTAACTGAACAGGCAGGTACAAAAGGAATTCAAGTACAAATTGCAGGGCGTATCGACGGAAAAGAAATTGCACGTGTTGAATGGATCAGAGAAGGTAGGGTTCCTCTACAAACCATTCGAGCTAAAATTGATTATTGTGCCTACGCAGTTCGAACTATCTATGGGGTATTAGGCATCAAAATTTGGATATTTGTAGACGAGGAATAATAAGAACTTACTTTACTTGTATTTAGTTATATCTGGTGATAAAACAAAAACGGCAAACTCTTTCATTCCTTTTCTGTTAAATAAAAAAAAAAAAATGAACAATTCTATAAGGTTGAATAAAAATTCGATTAATCGTTTGATATAATTGCTATGCTTAGTGTGTGACTCGTTGGTTTTTTTAGGATTATAGGATTCAACAAAATCGACCGGCCCGTAGTACGAACTGATAACTATAGAACTAATAACCAACTCATCGCTTCGCATTATCTGGATATAAGGAACCAGTCAAGATATGATATATGAGTCATATCATTGTAGCAACTGAAATCTTTTTTGCATAAACACAAAAGAAAAACCAATCTGATTATGAGTTGTAAAGCAATAAAAGTATACAGATAAATGGAAGGGTGAGAGAAAGATAGGAAAAGAAATATCAATGATATATAATTCCAATATGTAAGGTCTATGAGTCATCTCATATAAAGGGAATGTAATAAAGCATCAATACTGATTGATCCATAATTAGACAAATCAGTGCATAGAAGAAAAAATCAAGAGCCCTGAGCCAATAAAGACTGAGAAGGTTGACTCAAGAAAAAATTTCATTCATTAATAAATTTCATTAAGGGCTCCGTTGTAGAATTCAGACCTAACCATTAATCGAGAAGTGGTGGGGACGACAGAACCTGTGAATGCATAAGATTCTATTGAAAACGAATCCTAATGATTCATTGGGTAGGATGGCGGAACGAACCAGAAACCTATTCATTTATTCTGAGAGGTCATGTCATAGACTAATCTTACAATTGAATGTTGAAAGAGTAAATATTCGCCCGCGAATATTTTTTATTTCTAAATTTTACTAAATTTTAGTCGATTCGATATGATAATACAAAGGAAAAAGAAAATAAAGATTCATTATAACGTTATATAAAAACGACATTATCTATAAATAGAAGACGTGTTTAATTATATATTAAAACACAAAAAATTTAAAATTTATAATAGATATAGATTAGATAAAATTTAAAAGAATACCACGATTCCGTATATTATTCACCGTGTATATTATTTTTTAATTGTTTAATTCGCGAGGAGCTGGATGAGAAGAAACTCTCATGTCCAGTTCTGTAGTAGAGATGGATGGAATTGATAAACAACCATCAACTATAACCCCAAAAGAACCAGATTCCGTAAACAACATAGAGGAAGAATGAAAGGAATATCTTATCGAGGCAATCGTATTTGCTTCGGTAGATATGCTCTTCAAGCGCTTGAACCCGCTTGGATCACATCTAGACAAATAGAAGCAGGGCGGCGAGCAATGACACGAAACGCACGCCGCGGTGGAAAAATATGGGTACGCATATTTCCAGACAAACCCGTTACAGTAAGACCTACAGAAACACGTATGGGTTCGGGTAAAGGATCTCCCGAATATTGGGTAGCTGTTGTTAAACCCGGTAGAATACTTTATGAAATGAGCGGAGTAGCAGAAAATATAGCCAGAAGGGCAATTTCAATAGCGGCATCCAAAATGCCTATACGAACTCAATTCATTCTTTCGGGATAGGGATGTAGAAACAAAGGAAAGGAGTCTTTTGTATGAAAAAAAAAAAAAAAAAAATTGCAGGTTTTTTTGTTTTGAACAAATAATATTTCTTTTTTTTATTTAAACCCTTGCATTGAAAACAAAAAAAAATCGATAAAAAAATGATATGATTCAACCTCAAACCTATTTGAATGTAGCGGATAACAGCGGAGCCCGAGAATTGATGTGTATTCGAATCATAGGAGCTAGTAATCGACGATATGCTCATATTGGTGACGTTATTGTTGCTGTAATCAAGGAAGCCGTACCAAATACACCTCTAGAAAGATCAGAAGTAATCCGAGCTGTAATTGTACGTACTTGTAAAGAACTCAAACGCGACAACGGTATGATAATACGATATGATGACAATGCTGCAGTTGTTATTGATCAAGAAGGAAATCCTAAAGGAACCCGAATTTTTGGCGCGATCGCCCGGGAATTAAGACAGTTAAATTTCACTAAAATAGTTTCATTAGCACCCGAAGTATTATAAGGGAAGGCCGTAATATAGTTATAGTATTTGGTATTTGAATGAAACCGATTAATTAGTAGATTGTTTATATATCACGTATATACCTTTAATAATTCAGAAATAAAGATAAATAAAAAAAAAAAAAGAGCATGTTGATTATATCAAAATTCGGGGGCAACAAAAATCTTAGTTTATCATGAGTAAAGACACTATTGCTGACATAATAACCGCTATACGAAATGCTGACATGAATAAAACAAGAACAGTTCGAATACCATCTACTAACATCACTGAAAATATTGTTAAAATCCTTTTACAAGAAGGTTTTATTGAAAACGTGAGAAAACATCAGGAAAGCAATAAATATTTTTTGGTTTTAACACTACGACATAGAAGAAATAGAAAAGGACCGTATAGAACTATTTTAAATTTAAAACGGATCAGTCGACCCGGTTTACGAATATATTCTAACTATCAAAAAATTCCTAGAATTTTAGGCGGAATGGGGATTGTAATTCTTTCCACTTCTCGAGGTATAATGACAGACCGAAAGGCTCGAATAGAAGGAATCGGCGGAGAAATTTTGTGTTATATATGGTAATCTTTCTGATAGACGAATTATACGCAGAACTTTCATATTTGTGAAAAAAGAGAAAGGACAACTTTATAATATTACCCCTCTTACATTAGTTGATACTTCAAAGCGGTTTTACCTGGAAGGAAACAACAAAAAAAGATTCATGAGGGTTTAATTACTGAACAACTTACCAATGGTATGTATCTTTGGGGTTCGTTTAGATTTGAGATAATGAAAATATGATTCTGGTTTTTGTTTCGGAAAGGATTCGACGTTGTTTTATACGTATACTACCAAGAAATAGAATAAAAATTGAGGTAAGTCCTTATTTCAACCAAAGGACGTATAGTTTATAGACTCCAAAGCAAAGACTCGAATGATTCGGTGGTTTTTTCAATTTCAACATTCTTTCGTGGGGATACAATTCGAAGTTAAAAATTTCAAGAAACTTATTTTCTTCCAATAAATAGTAAGAAAAGGAATGACAAATATGAAAATAAGGGCCTCTGTTCGTAAAATTTGTGAAAAATGTCGATTGATCCGTAGGCGGGGACGAATTATAGTAATTTGTTCCAACCCGAGACATAAACAAAGACAAGGATAATCTTTCTAAAGCAAAAAAGACTCTCGAAATCAAAAGTAACCGATGTACAGATGTACAAATAAATAAGTAAAAAAAAATAAGGATCCGTTTTGACATGAAATGGATATATCCATATATCTCTGACTTATATTTATGAGATGATAAAATATGGCAAAACCTATACCAAAAATTGGTTCACGTAGAAATAGACGTATTGGTTCACGTAAGAATGCGCGTAGAGTACCAAAGGGAGTTATTCATGTTCAAGCAAGTTTCAATAATACGATTGTGACTGTTACAGATGTGCGGGGTCGAGTAATTTCTTGGTCCTCCGCCGGGGCTTGTGGATTCAAGGGTACAAGAAGAGGTACACCATTTGCCGCTCAAACCGCAGCAGGAAATGCTATTAGGACAGTAGTGGATCAAGGTATGCAACGAGCAGAAGTCATGATAAAAGGCCCGGGTCTCGGAAGAGATGCGGCATTAAGAGCTATTCGTAGAAGTGGTATACTATTAAGTTTCATACGCGATGTAACCCCTATGCCACATAATGGCTGTAGGCCCCCTAAAAAAAGGCGTGTGTAAAAATAAACATTGAAGAGATTTCAAGAGAAATAAATAATTCAATGATTTGATCAAATAATATACTATGGTTCGAGAGAAAGTAACAGTATCTACTCGGACACTACAGTGGAAGTGTGTTGAATCAAGAGAAGACAGTAAGCGTCTTTATTATGGACGCTTTATTCTGGCCCCACTTATGAAAGGTCAAGCCGATACAATAGGAATTGCGATGCGAAGAGCTTTGCTCGGAGAAATAGAAGGAACATGTATCACACGCGCAAAATCTGAGAAAATACCACATGAATATTCTACCATAATAGGTATTCAAGAATCCGTACATGAAATTTTAATGAATTTGAAAGAAATTGTATTGAGAAGTAATCTGTATGGAACTCGTAACGCGTCTATTTGTATCAAGGGTCCGGGATATGTAACTGCTCAAGACATTATCTTACCACCTTCTGTGGAAATCGTTGATAATACACAGCATATAGCTAACCTAACGGAACCAATTAATTTGTGTATTGAATTACAAATCGAGAGGAATCGCGGATATCGTATAAAAACGCCAAATAACTTTCAAGACGGAAGTTATCCTATAGATGCTGTATTCATGCCTGTTCGAAATGCGAATCATAGCATTCATTCTTATGTGAATGGGAATGAAAAACAGGAGATACTTTTTCTCGAAATATGGACAAATGGAAGTTTAACTCCTAAAGAAGCACTTCATGACGCCTCCCGGAATTTGATTGATTTATTTATTCCTTTTTTACATGCAGAAGAAGAAAACTTACAGTTAGAAAACAATCAACACAAAATTACTTTGCCCCTTTTTACTTTTCATGGTAGATTGGCTAAACAAAGGAAAAATAAAAAAGAAATCGCATT